TAATTCGCGAGGTTTTTTAAAACCACCTGTTAGATACACGCGAAATACGTGCAAGATCATCATTAAGACCATCATACTTGCCGACCATCGATGAACTGATCGGATTAACCAACCAAAGTTAGCCTCAGTCATTATATATTGAACAGAGGCAAAAGCCTCTGTAACCGTCGGACGATAATAAAAAGTCATAGCAAACCCTGTGGCTACTTGGACTAAAAAACAAGTAAGTGTAATTCCTCCTAAACAATAAAATATATTGACATGAGGAGGAACGTATTTACTAGTTATATCATCGGCAATCGCCTGAATCTCAAGACGTTCTTCGAACCAATCATAGACTTTATTGAGATAGGTAAACCAAGGCACCCCCCTGAGAACCGTATATGAGAATTTCATCTCGTACGGCTCAAACAAAAATACTAAAATACTGGTTATTTTTTAAAGAGATATGTGTAAGTTTTAACCTTCTTAACTTAATCCTAATATTCCAATCTTCTTTGAAGATAAGAAAAAAAATAGAAATCCGAAAGCTATTTTTTGTAGTTATAATGCCAAAATATCAAGTCGGCTCACTCGTCTTTTCTCTTGATCCTTCCAGGCCTCTTGAATATTCTATTATTTACTTCATTTTTTTTTTTTTTTATTTGTGTATGTAATGCGATTTTATTTTACTGTTGTTTTTTTTATTATTATTGATAGGAATTTTCTTGTTAAGAACCTATGAATCAATTCAAAAACCTCAGATTCATACCAGAACCACGATGATTTGCAAAAAAACCTTTAATCGAAGTCCAAAAATTCCCTGAGTAAGAACTGCTGGATCATCACTTATTCAATGAAAGTGAATAGATATAATGAAAAAAATTCAAAGAAACATTTCCCCTTTGATCAAAATAAATATAAGCGGGGGCTGTTTTAAAGAAAAAAAATCGTTCAATGTATTTTTCTAAATTTCTTCTTCTAACTCTTTAAATTTTTTTTTGTCCGGTTGCGAGGTTTAAATAGAAATATTAAGTATGAATCATAGTTCTAATACTTCAGAATCGATTTTCTATATTCCGTGTTCCAGATACTAGAATAAATATCTGACGGGGTAAAGCCATCTCTATCAAGATGACGGATCTATTTTATATTCTGTATTATCAATAGGATCCTTTATAACAAGTCACACACTCATATTCCGGAAATAGAGAAACAAAGAAGTTTCACGGTCGAACTACCAAATCAAAATAGAATGGTCTAAAAATCAAAGACTTAAATGCAAAAATTTACTTTCTCTTCAAAAAAAACTAGTTAGTCGGTTCTTGTGAATCTAATTCTTAACAATTTGGTCCAGTAAAATGGACGAATTATAAATCTCTAAAATAATAGAGAGAAATACCGCAAATAGAGCCATTGCAACACCCATCAAAGGAGTAGTTCCCCATCCCGGAGCTACTTTACCATATTCTGAATTCAATGGTTTCAATAAATCCCCTACAACAGTTCGTCTTGGACCAGATCTAGAACTACCCTCAACGGTTTGTGTAGCCATAAATCCTACTTTTTATTCATTGAGATCTGTTGACTTTGTATACCATTCCGCTGTAAATAAAGGATCTGACCCTATAGATCTAGATCCATTTTGGTCTTGATATTATATAATAATGGAAACAGCAACCCTAATTGCCATCTCTATATCTGGTTTAATTGTAAGTTTTACTGGGTATGCCTTATATACTGCTTTTGGGCAACCCTCTCAACAACTACGAGATCCATTCGAAGAACATGGGGACTAGTTGAAGTAATGAGCCCCCAATATTACGATATTGGAGGCTCATTGCTTCAATAGAGATAATGAAAAATCATTTCACCTTTTTAGTTGGAACTTTAGGGGGTTCTCGAAAAAAGATAGCGAAAAAAATGATTCCTAAAGTCGAGACTAAGAGGAATGTATAAACCAATGCTTCCATAGATAGATTTGATCGTGGTTTACAATTATAGCTTTCATACCTGTTTTGGGGGGATTATCTCCTGGATAAAGAAAAAGAAAGAACAAGAGTAAAACAAAAAGCAATGATTCAAATCAAGATTTATTCAGTTCCCTATATCAAATCAATATCATAACAAAAAAAAGTCGAATCGAAAAGGAACAAAAGAATGTTCTTTCTATCAGACTGCCTGTCTTTTTGTGCTTGGATCTCCAATTTTTTGGAATGCTCCAAATTCTACTTGAGCATCCAAATCTGGATCGATACCAGCAAAAACATCTCTGAACAAGGTTCTAGAACCATGCCAAATGTGCCCGAAAAAGAAGAGCAGAGCAAACGAAGTATGTCCAAAAGTAAACCAACCCCTTGGACTGCTACGAAAAACACCATCTGATTTTAAAGTAGCACGATCTAATTCAAAAATTTCACCCAATTGAGCACGTCTAGCATATTTTTTCACAGTAGCAGGATCACTATAACTGATTCCATTTAGTTCGCCACCATAGAATTCAACAGTTACACCTACTTGTTCGACACTATACTTCGATTCTGCCCTTCGAAAAGGAACATCAGCTCTAACAATTCCGTCTCCATCTACCAAAACAACCGGAAATGTTTCAAAAAAAGTAGGCATACGACGTACAAAAAGTTCACGCCCCTCTTTGTCTCTAAAGATAGGATGTCCTAACCAACCGACGGCTATTCCATCGCCATTGTCCATTGAACCTGCTCTAAACAATCCCCCTTTTGCCGGATTATTGCCGATGTAATCATAAAAAGCTAATTTTTCAGGAATTTTAGACCAAGCTTCTGATAAACTTTGATTTTCGGCTAGCCCAGCACCAACTCTTCGATATATTTCTTGCTGGAAGTATCCCTGATCCCATTGATAACGAGTCGGACCAAATAATTCAATCGGGGTAGTTGCTGAACCATACCACATAGTTCCAGCAACAACAAAAGCTGCAAAAAACACAGCAGCGATACTACTGGAAAGGACGGTTTCAATATTTCCCATACGCAATCCTTTGTATAGACGTTGAGGTGGACGCACACTAAGATGGAAAAGACCCGCTAATATGCCTAATGTACCTGCTGCAATATGATGAGAAGCTATTCCCCCCGGAACAAAAGGATCAAAACCGTCCACACCCCATGCGGGATTTACGGATTGTACCCTTCCTGTTAGTCCATAAGGATCGGACACCCATATTCCAGGACCAAACAATCCTGTTACATGAAATGCGCCAAAACCAAAACAAGCCACCCCTGCAAGAAATAAATGAATTCCAAAGATTTTTGGCAAATCCAACGAAGGTTTTCCAGTACGTTCATCACAAAAGATTTCTAGATCCCAATAGACCCAATGCCAGATAGCTGCCAAAAAGCACAAGCCCGAAAACACAATATGTGCCCCGGCCACACCTTCGTAACTCCAAATACCTGGATTTGTTATACTCCCTCCTGTGATATTCCAACCACCCCAGGAATTGGTTATTCCTAAACGAGTCATGAAGGGTATAACGAACATACCCTGTCTCCACATCGGGTCAAGAACAGGGTCAGAGGGATCAAAAACTGCTAATTCATATAGAGCCATCGAACCGGCCCAACCAGCAACTAGAGCTGTATGCATTATATGGACAGAAAGTAAACGGCCGGGATCATTTAATACAACGGTATGAACACGATACCAAGGCAAACCCATGAAAATACCTCTTATATCAACAAAAAATAGACACTATGTAACTTTATTGCACTGTAAAAAACTATACTATGGACCCTCCCCTTTTAGTAAATTATCTCGCATAAAGAATTCATATTTGTTCTAGTTTTTTAGTAATAATGGAACATGGAACAATTATATTCATTCGTAGGAACAAAAAGAAGCAGATCTATTCTATACCCGATAAGTAACAATACGCAATGGTGGTGGGGGGTGACTTTATTTTATATTAGTGTTTCTATTCTATATGGGTGTTTATATCAGTGAAGGCAGACATATCCAAGAACGACCTATTCATCCAAACTTTCCCTTATTCATTCCAATTTCCTCTTCATGTCTGGCTACCGAATGCTATGGAAGGGCCTACGCCTATTTCCGCTCTTATACATGCTGCTACTAACGATTTTGAGCAACAAAATCAATTCATTAATTCATTCTGTCTCACGTTCTCACACCAAAGCAAAGTAAGATAGCGAACTGCATCCTTTTCCATTTTATGCCAGTTGGTGTTCCAAAAGTACCTTTTTTACTTCCTGGAGATGAGGATGCATCTTGGATTGACTTATATAATCGACTTTTTCAAGAAAGACTACTTTTTTTAGGTCAAGAGGTAAACAGTGAAATATCAAATCAACTTGTAGGTCTCATGATATATCTCAGTCTAGAGGACAAGACCAAAGATTTATATCTGTTTATAAATTCTCCGGGCGGAGAGGTTATATCTGGAATGGCTATGTTTGATGCTATGCATTTTGTAGAAGCAGAAGTACAGACAGTATGCGTAGGATTAGCCGCTTCAATGGCATCTCTTCTTTTAGTAGGAGGAGAAATTACCAAACGTCTAGCATTCCCTCACGCTTGGCGCCAATGATTCTTATTTATAGAAAAAAAAAAGAAAAAAAAAAAGAAGACTATGCCTACACCAATATTAAGTCAAAAAAGCATGGCACTTCGAGTTCGATATGCAAAAGTAATTTTTTTTGAACCATTAGATTATATATCGAAAGAGTAGTATCAATATGAAAAAGGGGTATTTACCATTTTATCTGATCTATCAGGAGCCTTTTTTAGTGTCACAATCTTTTTTTGTTTTCGCACCATAAAACTTTGAAAAATATTTACTTTTTATTAACTATCACTATAACACTATAATATTTGACTATCAGATTTCAAAAAAAGAAACTTTGGGATTGCTGAATAACAGACTAGACGAAATAAGAGAGCAACGGAATCATCATAGTTTATAAAAAATAATATAATTCTAAAAAAAAGGTGGTTATTGGATTATTTACTGATCTGGGTCTGATAGACCTGGTATATTTTGAATTTCTTCGAAGGAAGATCAAAATAAATTTCATATTTGCTAGTAGAGCCGTATGCTATATAAAAAAGAAACAATATGCTTGCCTGTACGGCTTTACATTTTATCTCCATTAGTTTTTTCTTCTTTATATCCCTTAGCCGATGATCCAATCCAAGATTAGGAGAAACCCTTATCATGGTATATTCTATATTCTCAGGGTAATGATCCATCAACCTGCTAGTTCTTTTCAGGAGGGACAAACAGTAGAATGTATGCTGGAAGCGAATGAATTGCTGAAAATGCGCGAAACTATTACACAGATTTATGCACAACGAACAGGCAAACCTTCATGGCAGATATCCAAAGACATGGAAAGGGATTTTTTTATGTCAGCAGAAGAAGCCCAAGCCTACGGAATTGTTGATATGGTAGCAGAGTCTGTTTAAATAAAAAATGAGGATAAAGGATTCCTCAGAAATACACGATCTCATTTTATCTTTTTAAAATTCCGACCTACGTATACCAAAGATATTTTATAGAATCTAAATAATTCATAATTATCGGGTTAGGTTAGGATGGATCTAAACCAGATCATTATATATATATATGACTCACCATGCCAACTATAAAACAACTTATTAGAAACACAAGACAGCCAATCCGAAATGTCACAAAATCTCCCGCTCTTCGGGGATGCCCTCAGCGCCGAGGAACATGTACTAGGGTGTATGTGCGACTCGTTTGTTTAGATCATAGACTAAAAAAAATCTATTAATTAATATATTATTAATATAATAAGAATTTTGTATAAAATTTATGGTTTCGATTGGTGCAAACCGAATCACTTTAATTTTCAATTTAAGAGGAAAAATACTTTCCCATTGGTAACAAATGGTTATCCATTAAGCGGGAAAAATCCTATTTCAAATAAAGAAAAATTATGCCCTAAATTTTGCAAGAACGGACTAAGAGGGTCAACTACCCAGCTAATCTTCATACTTAAATACCGTTACTGTATAGCTAGATTTCTTTGTGAAAGACCTATTACTAGATATTTCATGGGTAGAGCCCATGAGTGTGAACTGTACAAGTTAACAATACCATTGATTAAATGAAGATTCAATGAAGGAAGGGGCTCCGGTGTATAGAGAGGACCTCACCGTTTAAAAAGTAATCATAGAAACGATGGAACCCACCATTTCTTTCTCTATTTCTATTTAATTAACTAGGTTTTTTTAATACCTAGTATCAATACAATTTATTCTTTCGAGGTTAAATGCTTAGAAAAAAGAAAAAAATCGTGGTTGGGAAGGTTATAGTAGCAAAAGCCATTGGAATTATTATTTTATACATTGGAAGAATCCCTTTTTGTTATTAATAGACTAGGAAGGATAAAAGAATAACTGAAAATCAAATAGTTATTCATCAAAGTCTCATTTATTCAATGACCAGAATTAAACGAGGATATATCGCTCGAAAACGAAGGACAAAAATTCGTTTATTTACATCAAGCTTTCGCGGAGCTCATTCAAAACTTACTCGAACTATTTTACAACAGAAAATAAAAGCTTTGGTTTCCGCTAATCGGGATAGAGATAGGAAAAAAAGGGATTTTCGCAGTTTGTGGATCAGTCGAATAAATGCAATAATTGGCCAGAATAAACAAATATACTATATTTATAGTACGTTAATGTCTAATATGTACAAGAGGCAATTACTTCTTAATCGTAAAATAGTTGCACAAATAGCTATATTAAAGGCTAATTGTCTTTTTATGATTGCCAACGATCTCATAAAAAACTAAAAATTCCCCGGAGACTCAACTCCGGGAAGGTGGTAGAATAGAAGCGATTTGTATGATAAAATAGAATTCATATGACAAAGTCATCAAAATAAATAAAAAACCGCGCTCAAAAAAAAAAAAGATTGATTCTTCTTGACCTATTCTCTTTTTTCTTACAACGCAACAACCCCAATTTGATTGTCGTAGTTTTCGAACAAAATATCAATCCAAATTTTCAGTGAGTTTAGATTCAAAATTGAATTCAATTGAAGAGTAACTCTATTTTTTTTTTTTTTTTAGAATAGTCGTAGTAGTTCTGGTGGTCGACTCACTTTTTTCAAATTTTTTTTTTTCATTATTAACAAAAGGTAATGAATTTACAAAAGGTAACAAAGATAAAATACGAGCTTGTTTTATAGCAATCGTAATTAATCGTTGTTGTTTTAAGGTCAATCTATTCACGCGTCTAGATAATATTTTTCCTTGTTGACTAATAAATCGATAAAGTAAACTCATGTTTTTATAATCAATTCGATCCCCCGATTGGATCGGGGACAAACTCCTACGAAAAGATTGCTTAGATTTAAGAAAGAGTCGCTTAGATTTATCCATGGTTTGTTTATTCCTATACCGAAAATCCAATTTCTTATAAAAATTTATTTATATTCTTTAATTTTTATTTTTTTTATATATGTCTGTTAATGTTTGTTATATATATATATTTAATATATTTTTTTAATATACTTTAAAGATAATTTTTAAAATATATCCTCTATCTGAAAGATTATTTTTCATCTGTAAGGATAACACACAAGCGATCCATTTTCTCTATTTCTTTATCTCTGCGTGAATCGTATGTTTGCAACAAAAGGGACAGAATTTTCTCAATTCCAATCGACTAGGCGTATTGTGTCGATTCTTTTGAGTAATATATCTAGAAATCCCCCTTGATTCCTTATTACCACTCTTTTTATCACAATTGGTACATTCCAAAATAACAGTAATTCGGATATCCTTACCCTTGGCCATAAACCTCCTTTGGTTTTTTGATTCACTTAACTCTTCGATTTTCAGATTCGAAGCGAAGAATAAAAAAGGAACGAAAAATAGTATAAGTTGATAATTCAAAATCAAATTATCAAATATTTTGTTCCAATTTATTTTTTATAGTACAGTAATAAAATGATTTCGAACTATATTTCGAATCGCAGTACAGTATTTCATTTTTCATTTAAGTTAAGTATCTTCTATGATATTATTGCCCCTGCCCTAGTATTCCAATCCCATTTGTGCTCTCACTCTATTATAAATAGCAATGGAATTGAATTATTTATTCAATTCCATTGAAACGTGGCAAAAATTCCGAATTTCACTGAGGCCAAATCCACCTTTCTTTTTTCTCTTTGTTTCCAACTTATTCTAATTCGAAAAAAAGAAGGAATTAATCACAGAGATTTGATCTCTAATCTTCGTCACACCTTCCGGTGCCAATAATAATAACTAGAATTAAAAAAAGGGGAATATCAATGCATCCGGGAATAAACGATTGATTTCTATCAAGAGACCCGCTAAAACCGCGAACCATAGAGTACTTGCCACTGGTGCCACAGAGAGATATGTTTTTAGATCTCGCATTTCAAATCCTCCTTCGTTTTTTTCTTGTAATTTGTAATACATAATTACATATAGGAATATGATCAAATGGTTATTTTATTAATAATTTGTGGGGGGAAGTCCGAATTCAATTTGAATTGTATAACGATTGATTAGATATTTTTTTTTTTATTAAATTCTATATATTATTAATATATATTATTTTAACTATATTATTCTATATGAATTTGATTATTATAATAATAGAAATAATAATAATATTTTTTATTATTCTATTTTTCATATTTTAAAAAATTTTTGATATTATATATATTATTATATATATAATAATAATCTATATATTCTTTTTTTTATATTCTTTAGTTATTATTATTATACTCTATATCTAGATATTCTATTTAATTCAATTAAATATTTTTAATTTTATTCTATTTCTATAGAATAATTTTTAATACAAAATTACATATAGTTCGATATTATTTTATCGGATATGAGAAAGTAAATATATATATAGATATAACGAAAAAAATGTGGAAAACAAGACAAAGATTCTTTAGAATGAAACAGAAAACCCATGGAAAGGGATGTAGCGCAGCTTGGTAGCGCGTTTGTTTTGGGTACAAAATGTCACAGGTTCAAATCCTGTCATCCCTATCCCATACTATTAGTTATCGTATGAGCAGTAAAAATCGATCAATTGAGACGGATTCAAATTGGACATACTAACTCAATAGCAATAGTTATCCATAGTTAACTATGGATAACTATTGCTATTGAGTTAGTATATGCATGGAAGATTTATTAGCCTCACATAAAATAGATTTTTTATGAAAAAAAGCGCTCTTAGTTCAGTTCGGTAGAACGCGGGTCTCCAAAACCCGATGTCGTAGGTTCAAATCCTACAGAGCGTGATTACATTATTGTTATATTGAGAATGACACGGAAATAATGGCATAACAGTCTAATCTAAAGTCTGAATTTGATCTCCGTTGTGTTAATCCTAAATTGTTTGAATCCTAAAACAACAAAATAGGAGGTCAATAAACAAAGGAGATGTTACTTAATCAAAGATCCAATTGATCACCACGTCGATATTGTAAATATGCAGTTACAAATAATCCAGCCAAAGTAATAGGGATTAGACCTAAGACGATTCCAAATAGAAAAACTTCAATCATTTGAATTTGTTTGAAAGGAAAAAAAGGGAGGGTAATATCTATCCTTAAATTATGAATCTGTATTTACGGTGAGTCTCAATCACGAAGAATTGGTAATTTACACGATGAGTAACTATGGAATATCTAGAATATTCCAAAATTTCGAATCGAATTCATCTAAAAATTTCAAATCAAAATCAAATAAGTCGTATCTTATTCAGACTGATAAAAATACCTGCGGTTATAGTTAAAACTGCTAGTAGAAAACCGAAATAACTAGTTATAGTGGGCATAAGGAAACTAAATGAAATATGTTCTTTTTATACATATGTTTATAAAGCACTTTCCTAAGTTTCCATTTTTGAGATAAAAAAAAATAAGCAAAAAATACCACATGAAAGATACCATTGAAAATAATTGATTCATCAATCAATTATTACGAACGAA